GTAATTGCTATTTTATTAGGTTCAGCCATTATAGCTGTTCGTAATCCACAAACCATTCCTACTGATGGTCAGAATTTTTTTGAATATGTCCTTGAATTCATTCGAGACGTGAGCAAAACGCAAATTGGAGAAGAATATGGTCCGTGGGTTCCCTTTATTGGAACTATGTTTCTATTTATTTTTGTTTCGAATTGGTCAGGGGCTCTTTTACCCTGGAAAATTATACAGTTACCTCACGGGGAGTTAGCCGCACCCACAAATGATATAAACACGACCGTTGCTTTAGCTTTACTTACGTCCGTAGCATATTTTTATGCGGGCCTTACAAAAAAGGGATTGGGTTATTTCGGTAAATATATTCAACCAACCCCAATCCTTTTACCTATTAACATCTTAGAAGATTTCACAAAACCGTTATCGCTTAGTTTTCGACTTTTCGGAAATATTTTAGCTGATGAATTAGTAGTTGTTGTTCTTGTTTCTTTAGTACCTTTAGTAGTTCCTATACCTGTCATGTTCCTTGGATTATTTACAAGCGGTATTCAAGCTCTTATTTTTGCAACCCTAGCTGCGGCTTATATAGGCGAATCCATGGAAGGTCATCATTGACTAGTTTCCGACACAGTCGTTTTTAGCTTAGCCTGACGCAATGTATGCGCTGTTTAAGGTAATCCACTTAGGGAAGATAAATATACAAACAAGGTATAAATAAAGATATAGACGATCTAGAGTAATTGTAAAAAAGGTTATGATATTTTTTTAGTTGTAAAAAAAAGGGGGGGTAAAGAGATCTAAAAGATCTTTTTACTAAAACTTCTGTTTGCCTATTTATACCCCCCCCCAATGAATATTCTCTTTCTAGTGTTTAGTTTATTTAATTCCAATATAAAATATAAATATTAAGAGTGGTAATCTAAGTAATAATTTTTATTGGATTTGTTTACGATGTACAATTAAAAAAAGATGGTATAGAAAATGATTCTCATTTCAGTTGATTTTATTCAATTTAATTTATCAATTAACCCTCCCTCCAAAAAAAATTGAATAAATACTAAACTAAATCTAAATTACACGGATTTAGATCAATCAAATACTGAATATATATTTCTATAGAACGATTTGCCCTAACAAATGGGTCCATTTAAATTGATTGGACCTATCTCTGTGGGATGATAAAAAAGGAAGAGTAAGGGTTAAAAACGAGAAAAAAAAAAGATATAGATAGGTTCGCGTAGGAATGGGGGTCGAACTGGGTGTATATAATCTAATTGCTATAAGACAACTCTTGTGAATCTTTCGAAGAATGATTCGAGAATCCCGATGACTTTAAGATACAATAAAAATACAATATTTGGTTTACGGTATGGGGAAAAACATGTATATGTGATATTAGACATTAACTAGGTATATATGAACTAAAGATATATCTAATTTGTCTTACTATTATGAATTTAGATAGGCATTTCAATAGAAACCCTATCCATTTCGTCTGTAATTGTGAATTGAATATTGGGTGATTGTATCATTAACTATTTCTTTATTTTTGTTTTGGCGCGAGGAACTTATCATGAATCCACTGATTTCTGCCGCTTCCGTTATTGCTGCTGGATTGGCCGTCGGGCTTGCTTCTATTGGACCTGGGGTTGGTCAAGGTACTGCTGCGGGACAGGCTGTAGAAGGGATCGCGAGACAACCAGAGGCGGAAGGAAAAATACGGGGTACTTTATTGCTTAGTCTAGCTTTCATGGAAGCTTTAACAATTTATGGGTTGGTTGTAGCATTAGCTCTTTTATTTGCGAATCCTTTTGTTTAATCCTAAAAAAAAACACATATTTTTATTTATTTCCGTAGATTTGCTGATCTTGTTTTTTCGAATCCTTTAAATATTTAACTCCTACAATTTAATTACTTAGGAACAACAACCTACGGAAATCGCCGGTTTAAGAATGAGGATCCAACTCACTTTTTCCTTTACCCTCTTAGTCCAATGTACGAATGTACGAACTCTTTTTAGGAAGTGTTGCAATTGTATTATAACAAATGAGGTATTTCGCAACTGATCTGTATAAGACCTGGTACCTAATTCGAATCGAATAAGTATCGAGCTTATTGGAAATTTCCAATTATTGGAAATTTCCAATTGAAAAAAAAAAATCCATTAAAATCCATTTCGAAATCAATATTTTTTTTGACTCAATTTAGTATTTTCTATTTAGAAATAGGGAAATTCATAATAAAATAATAAAAAAAGAATAGAAATAAAAATAAGTAGTCTATCTATAACTATAAGAAAGCTATAACTATAAGAAAGCGGAGATCATATGAAAAATGTAACCGATCCTTTCCTTTCCTTGGGTTATTGGCCGTCCGCCGGGAGTTTCGGGTTTAATACTGATATTTTTGCAACCAATCTAATAAATCTAAGCGTAGTGCTTGGTGTGTTGATTTTTTTTGGAAAGGGAGTGTTAAGTGATTTATTAGATAATCGAAAACAGAGGAT